TCCCTTTGGTTCTGTCCCCCCCAAACCTTCCCTTTTTAAGCCTATTTTTAAAGAACTTAAAAAAAAAATTCGAAAAACCAAAAATAATCATTTTCGAGTTCTAAGCGTTTTAAAAGAAAGAACAAAAAATTTTCTACAAGATTCAAAAGAACCAAAAAGGGTGGTTATCAAAAACGTTTTATTTCTGTTTATAAAAAAAATAAAAAAAGAACTCTTAAAAGTACATCCAACTCGATTATTTATATTGAGAAAGGTGTATGAATCCGGCGAAACTAACAAAAAAAAAGATTCTATAATTAGGAATAAGATAATTCACGACTCGTTTATAAAAATTAAATCTACAGATAATACAAATTATTCACTGAGAGAAAAAAAAATTAAAAATCTGGCTGATAGAACAAGCACAATCAGAAAGAAAACAAAGAGTCTTACAAAAGAAAAAAACAGCAACGCCAAGAAAAGAAGTAGTCCTAACAAAACAAGTTATAATGTAAAAGAAAAATCACCAAAAATTTTTTGGAAAATATTAAAAATAAAAAAAAGAAGCAATCGATTAATCTATAAATTAGATTTGTTTATAAAAATTTTCATTAAAAGAATATACATCGATATCTTTCTATGTATCATTTATATTGCCAGAATTCCTATACAACTAGTTCTTGAATCAAGAGATTTTTGTTTTGATAAATACATTTACAATAATAAAACAAACCAAGAAATAAAAAATAAAAAAAACAAAAAAGAAATTAACTTTATTTCGACTCTAAAAAGTGAACTTTACAATATTAAGAATAGTAAGAGGAATTCACATCTTTTTTTTGACTTATCCTCTTTATCACAAGCATATGTATTTTACAAATTATCACAAACCCAAGTTATTAATTTGTATAAGTTAAGATCTATTTTTGAGTATCATGGAACTCCCGTTTTTCTTAAGACTGCAATAAAAATTTTTTTTGTAACACAAGGAATATTTCATTCCGAATTAAGACATACAAAACTTTCAAGTTCTGAAACGAATCAATGGAAAAACTGGTTAAGAGGTCATTATCAATACAATTTATCTCAGATTAGATGGTTTGAATTAATACCACAAAAATGGCGAACTACAATAAATGAAGGTGGTATTACCCAAAATAAAGATTTAACAAAATGGAATTCGTATGAAAAAGATCGATTACTTTATCACAAAAAACAAAAGGATTTTAAAGTATATCCATTACCAAACCAAAAAGATAATTTTCCAAAATACTATATATATAATCTTTTATCATATAAATCTATTAATTATGAAATTAAGAAGTCCTCATATATTATTTATGGATCACCATCAGAATTAAATAACAACCAAAAAATTACTTTTAATTACAACAATTATAAACAAAATTTATTTGAAAGCCTGGAGGAAATTCCTATCAATCATTATCTAGAAAAGGGCGATATTATGTATATGCAAAAAAATCCAGATAGAAAATATTTTGATTGGACAATTCTCAATTTTTTTCTAAGACAAAAAATGGATATTGAGGCCTGGACCAAAATGGATTATAGCAGTAATATAAATACTAAGCTTGTAAGTAAGAATTACCAAAAAATTGAGAAAATGGATAAAAACGATATTTTTTATCTGATGATTCATCAAGATTTAGAAATAAATCCAATCAATGACAAGAAACTATTTTTTGATTGGATGGAAATGAATGAAGAAATCCTAAACCCAATATCGACAAATCTGAAACTTCCGTTCTTCCCAGAATTTGTGCCACTTTATAATATATACAAAATAAAACCATGGATTATACCAAGCAAATTACTTCTTTTAAATTTAAATAAAAAGAAAAACATCAATGAAAAGAAAAAATTCCATTTTTTTAGACCATCGAATGAAAAAAGATATTCTGAATTAATGAATCGAAATCAAGAAGAAAAAGAACCCAAAGAACCCGCGGGCCGAAGAGGCCTTGGATCATATTCACAAAACCAAGATAAAATGAAAAAACAATATAAGATCCGGAATAAGATGAGACCAGAAATGATTTTCTTACGGAAACACTATTTGCTTTTTCAATGGATAATAGACGATGGTTTAATTCCGAATTTAACTGAAAGAATGATCAATAATATCAAGATATATTGTTACTTGCTTGGACTGATAAATCCAAGAGATACTACTATATCGTCTATTCAAAGGAAAGAAATAAATCTGGATATAATGGTGATTCGAAAAAAATTGACTCCTATAGAATTGAATAAAAAGGGGATATTTTTTATCGATCCCATTCGTTTGTCTGTAAAAAACGACGGATACTTTATTATATATCAAACCGTAGGTATATCGTTGGTTCATAAAAGTAAGTACCAAACTCCTCAAAGATATCGAGAACAAAGATATATCAATAAAAATAAATTGGATGAATCTATCCCAAGATATCAAATAATAATTCGAAAGAGAGACAAAAAACATTATGATTTTATCGTTCCTGAAAAGATTTTATCATCTAGACGTCGTAGAGAATTGAGAATTCTAATTTCTTTCAACTCAAAGAATATAAATAGTGTGGATAAAAATCGAGTATTTTGTAACAAAAAGAACATAAAAAACAGGAATCCTTTTTTGGATCAAAAAAAGCATCTTGATAGAGATAAAAACGAATTAATTAAATTAAAGTTATTTCTTTGGCCTAATTATCGATTAGAAGACTTAGCTTGTATGAATAGATATTGGTTTAATACCAATAATGGAAGCTGTTTTAGTTTGTTAAGAATATATCCACAATTAAAAATGGGTTGATGGTACATTTTTCCTATATATTCTGTACCATATAGAAAAGCAAACAGATGCACATATGCCCTGTCTTACGTCCCAGTCTAATATTAGATCTTTTTTATTTAATACTAAGTCAATGACGTATCAATTTGTTTGGATAAAATCTATAAAATAAACGAATATATGTAATATTCCGAATTTTAGGTCTAAATTATTTGACGTTGTAAGTGTAAAAACGTACCATCTACTTTTTTATCCCTGTCCAACTAAAATTAAAATTCTTGTGTATACTAATTACTACATTAAAATGACTAATATTATTATTACTGATCAAATAAAATATTTGATATGTAAATTAACGGGTAGAAGGAGCTTTTTTTATGATAAAAAATCCATTCAGTGCAATTATTTTGAAAGAGGAAAACGAAGACAACAAGGGGTCTGTTGAATTTCAAGTAGTGAGTTTCACCAATAGGATACGGAGACTTACTTCACATTTGGAATTGCACAAAAAAGACTATTTATCTCAGAGAGGTCTGCGTAAAATTCTAGGAAAACGTCAACGGCTGCTCGCCTATTTGTCAAAAAAAAATAGAGTACGTTATAAAGAATTAATCGGACAGTTGGAGATTCGAGAAACAAAAAATCATTAATTTGAAGAGTCGTTTTTAATTTTCGCTTAAATTTTGATGAACCTCTTTTCGCTTTCAGCAATTCATGGAAGAATGAATCGGGAAAAAACTTATGACTGCACCAGCTACACGAAATGACCTTATGATAGTCAATATGGGCCCTCAGCACCCATCAATGCACGGTGTTCTTCGACTCATTGTTACTCTAGATGGTGAAGATGTTATTGACTGTGAACCGATATTGGGTTATTTACATAGAGGAATGGAAAAAATTGCGGAAAACCGAACAATTATACAATATTTACCTTATGTAACACGTTGGGATTATTTAGCTACTATGTTCACTGAAGCAATAACTGTAAATGCACCAGAGCAGTTAGGCAATATTCAAGTGCCTAAAAGGGCCAGCTATATCAGAGTCATTATGTTAGAGTTAAGTCGTATAGCTTCGCATTTGTTATGGCTTGGCCCTTTTATGGCAGATATTGGCGCACAGACCCCCTTCTTCTATATTTTTCGAGAAAGAGAATTGATATATGACCTATTCGAAGCTGCTACCGGTATGCGAATGATGCATAATTATTTTCGTATTGGGGGAGTCGCTGCTGATTTACCTTATGGCTGGGTAGATAAATGTTTGGATTTTTGTGATTATTTTTTAACAAGAGTTACTGAATATCAAAGGCTTATTACACGGAATCCTATTTTTTTAGAGCGAGTTGAGGGAGTAGGCATTATTGGCGGAGAGGAGGCAATAAATTGGGGTTTATCAGGACCAATGCTACGAGCTTCCGGAATACAATGGGATCTTCGAAAGGTTGATCATTATGAGTCTTACGATGAATTTGATTGGGGAGTTCAATGGCAAAAGGAAGGGGATTCATTAGCTCGTTATTTAGTACGAATCGGTGAAATGACAGAATCAATAAAAATTATTCAACAGGCTTTAGAAGGAATTCCGGGGGGGCCCTATGAGAATTTAGAAATCCGGCGCTTTGATAAAGTATGGGATCCCGAATGGAATGATTTTGACTATCGATTTATCAGTAAAAAACCTTCTCCTACTTTTGAATTGTCAAAACAAGAACTTTATGTGAGAGTCGAAGCCCCAAAAGGAGAATTAGGAATTTTTCTGATAGGAGATAAGGGTGTTTTTCCTTGGAGATGGAAAATCCGACCACCGGGTTTTATCAATTTGCAAATCCTTCCTCAATTAGTTAAAAGAATGAAATTGGCTGATATTATGACAATACTAGGTAGCATAGATATCATTATGGGAGAAGTTGATCGTTAAAATGATAATAGATACAACAGAAGTACAAGCTATCAATTCTTTTTTTAGATTGGAATCCTTAAAAGAGGTATATGAGATCATATGGATGCTTGTCCCTATTTTTACTCCTGTATTAGGAATCACAATAGGTGTACTAGTAATTGTTTGGTTAGAAAGAGAAATATCTGCGGGGATACAACAACGTATTGGCCCTGAATACGCCGGGCCTTTGGGAATTCTTCAAGCTTTAGCAGATGGTACAAAATTACTTTTCAAAGAGAATCTTCTTCCATCAAGAGGAGATACTCGTTTATTCAGTATCGGACCA